ACACTTAACAAAACGTCTTCTTCTTTGAACAATAAAGAGGGAAAGAAATAAAAAAAAGTCTAGTCTTTCTCAGTATCTATCTATAAAGATAGTAAGAGCTCATTCCATTGATTGAAATAGAAAATTTCGGAAGAATTTTAGGTTAGAAGAAATTTCCAATCATCGGAATCCCTTTCTTTTCGAAATATAAACACGGGAATCACTGAAATATCTCTTTGAGAGAAAGAGTATGATTCATATCATAGATAACTCCATTGGAGTCCAATGGGATTCGAAATTCAGAGATTTTGATTTTAAATAGTTCAAAACGCGTTGCAGAACGATCTATAAAACGATTGATACGGTTTGATTCCTCAACTCAATTAGTAGTACTTCTAGAGCCCACTTCTTCCCCACACTACGAGTGAAAGGGAAAATGTAAAGACTACCATTAAAGCAGCCCAAGCGAGACTTACTATATCCATGTGAATTATGTCCCCTATCTCTATAAATACGAAGGAATTTTTCCATTATTCCTCCCTAATAATAGTGGAATCCATGGCGCAGAGTCAAAAAGGGATTCTGACCGAACACTATCGAGAAACCAATCCAATAAATCGATTATGATTTCGAATCGGGAAAGATTAAACACAAGCAAAATACGTAGTAAGATCCGAAGGGAATGGGAAAATGTAGGAATAAGAATAATAAGGCCTATTCTTTTTTTGTTTTGTTGACCTTAGTAAGTAAAAACAGACAAGGGAGAAATCACGAAAAACCAGAAATCTCTATCTATTACAGACCTCTATTTCCCCATTTGATCCGGTACCCCCCTTCCCCATTATCGCTCTGAAAGAGGGGGCTTGTCTAGGGGTTGCCGCAAAGAAATTCTTTCTGTTTGCCCCTTTTTCTATAAAAGTCAATTATCAATCCAATCTAATATTGGTTGGATACCTGAGCACTCGGAGATTCTCGCGAGTCCGTCGTATATTGCACCTCCTTCCAAAACTCTTAATTGAATCAGATTTCCTATTCAGGCTCTACAATCTGATTCAAGATCCAGTCATTAGACACTCCCTTAGTAATAGAAGGGAATCGTGAAGTCTTGATAGACCCTCTACCAGTAGATTCGAATATTTCCTTGAATCCTAGATGCGAACGAGCATTCACACTCTTTTTTGTTTAGAAAACCCTCAGACCACATGCTTAGAATCAACAAAGCATTAACAGTCTGTTTCCTCTGCTTCTAACGGGGAAGAATTCTGCAAGTTCTATAAGCGGAACCGAAGAGAAGAAGAGATTTCGAGTTTTTTTGTTGATCAGGCGACACCCGGATTTGAACTGGGGAAAAAGGATTTGCAGTCCCCCGCCTTACCACTCGGCCATGCCGCCAAAATAATACAAAATAGATGAAAATTTTCCCAGATTGCTGAAGTTTTATTGTATTTGGATTTTGACTCCTGTTTTCCTTAATCCTTTTCCTATTTTCCTAAAAGAAACACCCTTTTTGGATTTTATCCATCCCTTCGATTGATTGTATAGTATTGGAAAATCCACAATGCTAAAAACATTCTCTGGCTTTTCTATTGAGAAATCAAATGTGGATTTTCAGCCGACAAACTTGAACCATTAACTATTGACTGCTTAGTTCGAATTAATGACGATTCTGGGATTTGAATCGCAAATTGTGTTTTCCTAATGACATAAGAAAATACAAATTGAGACAGAACTAATCAGTATTTATTTTTTCAATCAAAAAATCCTTCTCAATTTCAATTATAACAAAACATATCAGTATATGTAAACCCCAGAACATAAATTGTTACACAGATATCTATTATTTAGATATATTGTCTATAGGTAATTATCATAAAATTATCCTACTTCACTTCAATTTTGCATTAAATAGAAATTCTCTTTTGATAGAACACGACCCGGACTGTCCCGAATAGAACCAGCAATAAAAGAGAAGTCGGATATTATAGCTATCCGCATACGTGTTTAATAAGTGCAACCCTTCTTATACACTTCAAATCATATTCTATTCAAAAATCAGTAAAGTAGAAATATTTCTCTTCTCTGCGAATCGTTTTTTTTTGAATAACGAAATCTCTAACATAAAGACGGTTAAGTGCTAAAAAAATGGATCCTATGTTGTTTCTGATTTTTCTGTCTTTGTATTTATCTCCCAAATACCGAATCCTTTTATTTTTCTCAAATTCGAATATGTAATATCATAATAATGGTATAATTGAAATCCTTTTTGTTTTGCTATTATATACAAAACCTTATGACTTTAACTTTAATAAGTCTAAGTGACAGAATTCTGTTTCTAGGACTGTTTTATCAATTCCTTTCCATTTTGATCTGTTGCAACTTCCAATTTAAGTAGAAAATTCTCTTTATTCCTCCGTTCAAACGTAGTTCATACATTTCATTCCAAATATGGAGTTGGATAAAATTTCATGTGATTCAGTAAACAGAATAGAAATTCCATCAGTGCTAGATCGTCGATCTAATT